TAATTTAAGTAATAGCTTAATTTATAAAGCGTTGGACTGTTAATCCAAAGATGTAGATGCTACTTACTTAGTAAAAGTACTTAGTGCAGCTACTAATAATAGACCTATGATATTTAATAATAAAATAACACTAATTAAATTAATCTTAGGTGTGTTACGCCAGTTGGTTATAGCTATGACTTGCTGGGGTGCTAAAATCACTAGACAAAGATAGCTAATACGTAAATAATAAAATGCACTAATTAATGAACCCACAATAAGAAGGGTAGATGCAATTAATAAAAATTGGGTTATAGAATGGGTGAGCACTAATCACTTAATAAAAAAACCCAGAAAAGGGGGAAGGCCTGCTAAAGATAGGAATCCTACACCCACCGAAATAGATAATATAGAATTAGATGCTAGGGCGTTGCGTAATTGGTTGAGATGTACTCCCCCTGAGATATGGAGCGAAAGAAAGACCGGAAGGGAGATGATAATATATAAGAAAAAGTACATGGCTCCCAGTAAAGAGTTAATAACCAACCCAACTACTAATCAACCAAGATGAGAAATTGAGGAAAATCCCAAGAGTTTCCGTATTTGTGTCTGACCTAGGCCTCCTAGCCCCCCGATGAGGGCAGAAGCAGGTGCTAGAAGAAGTAAAATATGACTGTTACTCTCTGAAAGGAGCTGTGAGAGAACTGCTAACCCTGGAAGTTTTTGTCAAGTTAGCAGGACTATCCCGGGGATATAGTTTAATCCCTGTACTACGTCAATTACTCAGTAGTGGATTGGTGCTATACCTAATTTTATTAACACTGAAAGTAAAATAATAATTTCACCTAGTCTTCCCAATCATTGTGCGACACCGCTAATGGATTCGCTACTTAGTAATACTAAGCCTCCAAAGAAGAAAATCGCCGCTGCTACTGCTTGAGTTAAGAAGTATTTTACTGTTGCTTCTACTTCCGTGGCGCCGTGTCATCAAGTGAGTAACGGAATAAATGCTAATGTGCCGATTTCCAGGCCTAACCACATGAAAACTCAGTGAGTAGAACATAAAATTACCAGGAGGCTAAGGATTATTGTAAATCTAAATAAAGGGGAAATATAAGGACTCATATGAAAGATAGTGTAAGTAACACAGTAGATTTTGAGTCTACTAATGCCAGTGCAACTCTTGCTTTTTCATGGTAGAGGATGGATTAACCAACACTGTTGGGGTATGGGCCCAATAGCCTAATTAGCTTACTCTATCTCGTGAGAAGTGTAATATTTGCTGTACTGATCGTTTAATTACAGTAAAATGGCTGATCTAAAGCAACGGATTGTAGCTCCGTCGATGGGGATTATTCTTCTTTTACTAGGCTTTAAATGTTCTGGTTGCAACCCGGAAGGAGAAGAAGCGACTTCTAAAGCCTGAAAAATCTTAAGTTAAGTAAACTATTTGATTTGCAATCAAACAATGTGATTATCTCAGATTTTAACATAAGGACTGGAATAGAAATTTCCACTATCAGCTTTGAAGGCTGAGGGTCTCTGCTTAACCTAACTCCTTAATGTGTCCGAAGTTATTGTTAAAAATGATAACCTATGTTACTTTTTTGCCCTATCAAAGCAAGGTTTTGAATAAACTACATTTTTAATTTCCTGGGCCCAACCCGGAAAAAATTACAGGTAAGCTAAAGTTTAATAGTAACAGACCTAAGCTTATTGGAAGGAAGCTTTTCCATGCCAGATGTATTAATTGGTCGTATCGGAACCGGGGGTAGGATGCACGAAATCAGAGATAAAATCCGACTAACAATCTGGCTTTCAACGCTATATCAGCTAGTGTTAGATAAAAGGAGAGAAAGAGTACGACGGATAAGATATTTATAAATAAAATATTAGCATATTCTGCTAGGAAAAAGAGGGCGAAAGGGCCCCCTGAGTACTCGACATTAAAGCCAGACACAAGTTCGGACTCGCCTTCTGTAAGATCAAAAGGGGATCGGTTAGTCTCTGCTACGGTGGAAATGAACCATATGATAGCTAACGGCCAACAGCTAAATAGAAGTAAGGTTTCTTCTTGAGCAGTCAAAAATTGGTTGAGACTGAAGCTACCAATAAGACAAATTAGACTTAGGATAATCAAGCCTAGTCTTACTTCGTAGGATACTATTTGTGCTACTGCCCGAAGTGCCCCAATTAAGGCATATTTTGAATTGGATGCTCAGCCAGAGCCCATGAGGGAGTATACAGATAGGCTAGAAATTGCTAGAACAAATAAGACGCCAAAGTTTAACTCAATGAATGCATCTGCCATAGGGATGGGAATTCATAGGAGAAGAGCTAAGATTAAGGCGAGTATTGGGGCAAAGAAGAATAATTGTGGGATGGAAGAGGAAGGTTTAATTGGTTCTTTAATAAATAATTTTACTCCGTCTGCAATAGGCTGGAGTAAGCCGTAGGGGCCAACAACGTTAGGACCTTTACGTAATTGAACGTAACCGATAACTTTCCGTTCTGTTAGCGTTAGGAAAGCAACTGCAAGGAGGACGGGTACAAAGTATAAAAATAGGTGGATTACACTAATATATAACATCACTAAAAATAGGGGTTGCACCTATAACTAAAGGGCTTAGGCCTTACGCAATACTTTTTGCTATTTTAGTGATGATTTAACATAAAATTAAAATCAAATGCCTTTGGTCCTTTCGTACTGAATGCATTAAATCAAGGATAGAATCTAACCTGTCTTACGACGGTCTGAACTCAGATCACGTAAGATTTTAATCGCCGAACAGGCAAACCCGTGGTAACGGTTGCACCACCAGGAGTCTTGATCCAACATCGAGGTCGCAAACTCTTTTGTCAATTTGAGCTCTCAAAAAGAATAACGCTGTTATCCCTGTGGTAATTTGGTCTTTGAATCGCTAGTAGCGGGTCGGTAGAAGGGTTATTGACCTAAGGAGTCTTTAACTTCAAGAATATTTACGGAAAGCTTAATTTCTTTGCGTGCCACCCCAGCCAAAGAGCTTTACTTTAGGTACTATGTTTTATCTAGTGTTATTTAGTTAATATGTACTTTTGTTACGCTCAGAAACTCAACAGGGTCTTCTCGTCCTTTGAGTGTCTGCTTGCATTTTCACAAGCGATGAAATCTCGATTATAAAGGGAAAGACAGCTTAAACTTCGTCTAATCATTCATACATTCCCCCATTTAAAGGGCAAGTGATTATGCTACCTTAGCACAGTCAAGATACCGCGGCCGTTAATAATACACCGGGCAGATAAGACTTTTAATAGCTATCTAAAAGCGATGTTTTTGGTAAACAGGCGAGCTTATTATTTGCCGAGTTCCTCTCCCTAGTATAATAATTCCCAATATATGCTTTTGTCAGTCAGACGTCTATTCGGTTCTTGGACATAAATTGTAGGTATAATATTTAACACACTAATATTGGAATACAGTTGAATCTACGCATTTTAACAGATGATGTCCCAATTAAGGATTACTTAATACCAAGCTAAAAGTCTTTCTCTTAACTAAATTTAAGCTTTAACGCTATCGTTAGTTGGTGGCTGCTTTTAAGTCTACAGTAAAGTTATTTAAAGCTTATTTTTAGGTGATATTTGTTGGTAAGTAAACGAATCAGCATGTTCCGACTCGTTTGGGTGGCGCAAGGTGCTACACCTGAACTTATATTCATTTCTTAAGTAACCAGCTAGAATTAAATGCGGTTAGCATATCACTTCTACTCTAAGCTCTCCTAATTATATTGCAACATAAACTAGTTGAGTCAGTTTGTACTGGGCCTAGAGTAGATCATTTAATTTCGGGGTAGCTAATGCTAATTATCTATTAGGTAGTTTCTAATTAAATCATTATGCAAAAGGCATAAGGGTTAACCTTAAAATTTAAAATTAGCTTTTCACTTATTTCTGATATCCTTTTCAGTACTTGGTTATTCTTGTTTGCTCGCAGCTACATAAAATAAGGTTTTAATATAAACATGTAATAACTCTTGAAGTGATTATTATCGAATTAATTTGAACCCCAAATATCTTCTCCGTGTAAAAGAGATGCTTATGTCAAGCTCTAATTCGTGGTAATAGAGCAAGGCTCACTGGCACCTTTTCAAGGTGATAGTCTGATTAACTTATATGTACCATTTTCCAGGGGATCTTTCCAGATGCCCTACCTTGTTACGACTTCTTTCCTTTATTTTTTAAGGAAAATGACGGGCGGTGTGTGCATGACTAAGAGCTATAGTCAAGTTATCATAATCATATGAAGTTACAATCAAATCCAGCTTCATCTAGCTATTACGCACTAGAATCCGTTAATTATAATTAATTGTAATTCATTCCATCTTCCCTATTGGCTACACCCTGACCTGACGTGAAGAATTGATCTTTTCGCTGATGTGTATTATTTTTCAATATCAGCTGACGACGGCGGTATATAAGCTGAAAGCAAAGGGAAGTAAGATGGTCGCGGAGTATCGATTTCATGAAACAAATTCCTCTGAATAGACTTTAATCACTGCCAAAATCTTTGGTTTTCAAACGATATTAATAGTAGCCTAGTGTTAACTACTGAAGAATAACAGGGTCTCTAATCCTGGTTTTTACCTTCGTCTCGTGTGCTTAAGTAATTGATAATTTCTTCGTAAGTATATTTGACCACAAATTTTAGGTAATGATCGATTTAATTCAAGAATAAGCACCTAGTGTAATTTATAAGTTTACATTTTTGGTGTAACCGCGGCGGCTGGCACGTTATTTGCCATATATTTATGCCGTTAGCTGAGGCATGCTTACGCATCTGGGTTAATATTAAGTACTGCTTGAAGGCCGGTATGGAGTGGTAAAAACGGAGCATAGAATAGGTTAAATACTCTGCTTATATAGACAATGTATTAAACTTGATTATATTTTTATTACTCTCACTAGGGTAGTACGATTAGCATGTATCATCAACGGCAATCCTATAAGTGAAACCAGAATCAAATCTGCAGAAGATAGTTTAAGTAAAACATAAGCTTTGGGAGTTTAAGATGGTAGTTTACCTTTTCTGAGTTTTAGAATATATTTATTATCTTTGGTTTACAAGACCAATGCTTTTGTGATGTGTTAAGCTACTAAAACCTATTTGAACAGTAGTTTATTTTCTAGTAATCCGACTGTTGGGATTAAGAATAAAATATTAAAAAAGTATAGGAAAGAGCTTACTTGGCCGAGTGTGATATAAGGGTACTCTACTGGTTGGCCCCCGAGTCAAGTTAGTAACAGGACATTGATAACTGTGAGTCAAAATAATATTTGGGATAAGGGCCGAAAGTTATGGCTAGTTTGTTGACTAAGGTGAAGCATAGGAAGGAAGAAAAGAACTAAGATGGATATTGCGAGAGCTACGACACCGCCTAGTTTATTAGGGATGGAACGAAGAATCGCATACGCAAATAAAAAGTATCATTCGGGTTGGATGTGAACAGGTGTGACTAAGGGGTTGGCCGGAATGTAATTTTCTGGATCTGTTAGTAGATTGGGGGAGAAGAGTGCAATTATAACAAGGCCTGCAAGGAGAACTACGAAGCCAACGATATCCTTGTAAGAGAAGTAGGTATGAAAGGGAACTTTATCGATGTCCCCTACTAGTCCTGTTGGGTTATTTGCCCCTGTTTGGTGTAAAAACATTAAATGAACGATTGCTAAGCCTGCAATTACAAAGGGGAGAAAAAAGTGGAAGGCAAAAAACCGAGTTAGTGTGGCATTATCAACGGAGAAGCCCCCCCATAGCCACTCAACTAAACTTGGGCCTAAGTAAGGGATAGCAGAAAAAAGATTTGTAATTACGGTTGCACCCCAAAAAGATATTTGTCCTCAAGGTAAAACATAACCTAGAAAAGCTGTTGCTATGGTTGCTACAAGTAAAATAACTCCAATGTTTCAGGTTTCGGTAAAAAAGTATGATCCATAATATATACCTCGGCCGATATGAAAATAGAGGCAGATAAATATGAAGGACGCTCCATTTGCGTGTAGATTCCGGAGGAGCCATCCATAGTTCACATCACGGCAAATGTGAGCCACGGAGGAGAAGGCGAGATTGACGTCGGCTGTATAGTGCATAGCTAGGAACAGACCTGTTACAATTTGTCTAATTAAACATAGGCCTAGTAGGGACCCAAAATTTCATCAGACAGAGATATTTCTAGGGACAGGGAGATCAATAAGGGAGTGGTTAACAACTTTAAATAGTGGATGATGTTTTCGTAAGGGTCCGGTCATAATAATTTTTGTAGTTAATTTATAACGTAAGCTTTTCATGCTTAAATTCTTGGTGTGCAAGCAAAAATTATTTTGGCAGTTCAGTTAGTATATAAATTACATTGGTTTTAGGAACCAAAAAATGGAGTGTGGCTCCAATTGAATGGTGCTACAAATGTGCGGAAGTGTGTCTATGTTGTCTTTGATTTTGTTAGCGGGGGTTTTATTTTCCCGACGAAAAGAGCTGGTTGCAGAGGCAATCAAATATGGTGCGTATGTGAATGGTTTTTTGCTAGGAGTATTTTTAATTAGCGATGAGACGGAGTTAGTTCTGATAAAGTGGGAATGATTAAATTTAGGGAGATATAGCTTGACCTTAAGTTACCGGTATGATATATATACTTGCTTTTTTTTCGCTGTTGGTATATTTGTTACGTGAAATATCCTAGTGTTTTCTTTATACTATATGTCTTCGGACCCTAAGGTAAACTTATTTTGTAAGTATTTGGGGCTATTTTTGATTGCTATACTAATTCTAGTCAGCGCAGAAACTTTATTTCAGTTGCTTGTTGGTTGGGAGGGAGTAGGGGTAATGTCTTATTTACTTATTAGTTGATGATATGCCCGTAATGATGCTAACACTGCTGCGTTGCAGGCCATCTTTTATAATCGCGTTGGAGACATGGGCCTAATTGGAATATTGCTTTGATGCTTTCTACATAACCAGGAGTGGACTTTTACTTCTATTTATATTATAGATGATGTAAGCTTAATCTTTTTGCTAGGGGCTGTTTTGGCTGCAATAGGAAAGTCTGCTCAGTTAGGGTTGCACCCTTGGTTACCCGCAGCTATAGAGGGACCAACACCCGTTTCTTCTCTACTTCATTCCAGAACAATAGTAGTTGCTGGAGTATTTCTTCTTATTCGGGTTTCACCTCTAATTTTAGGGAATGGATTTGTGCAAACGGGAGTCTTTGTTTTAGGGGGTTTAACAACTCTATTTTCTGCTTTGTGCGCGCTAACGCAAAATGATATGAAGAAGGTGGTGGCATATTCTACAGCTAGACAGTTGGGTTTAATGGTAACGGCAGTGGGCGTGGGAGTTCCTCAGCTGGCTTTTCTTCATATCTGTATACATGCGTTTTTCAAGGCAATACTATTTATGTGTTCTGGGGGCTTTATTCATGGATTGCAGAATGAGCAAGATGTGCGTAAAATGGGGGGGTTATATAAGGCCAACCCTATTACTAGTGCTTGCTTGTTTGTAGGTAGAGCGGCTTTAATCGGCACCCCTTTTTTAGCAGGATTTTTTTCTAAAGACCCCATTATTGAAGCAATTAATTTAAACAATGTAAATAGTTGAGCCGTGGGTTTATTGCTACTAGCCACTAGTTTTACTGCTGTGTATAGTTTCCGGTTATTTTATTATTCTATTCCTGGACATACGCGTATGATGTCTTTACAACCCTTGAATGAGGCATATAAGTTTCTAATTAATCCTTTACAGCGGTTAGCTTATGGAAGAATCCTAGGGGGGGTGGTATTTGTTGCAGTCATAACCCCAAAATACAATTTAGTTCTATCTTTGCCAAACAGTTTAAAGCTGATGGCAGTGATGGTAACGCTGGTAGGGGCGGTGATGGCTTGGGATATTATAAAATTGCTTCATAAGGAGAATAATGTTGACTTGTACATTTCTTTTACTTCTCAGGTGGGGTATTATCCATATATTATACATAAGATTCTGCCTCTAATGTGGCTTTATTCTGGGGAAAAGCTTCAAATACAAGTATTGGATCGGGGGTGAACGGAGTTTAGTCTCCCCCAAGGGGTTGGGGTGAATTCAGGGTTACTGTCTAATTATGTTACTCAAGCGCAAACGTCTTTAATTAAGATGTATTTGGCTGGGATATTATTTGTAGTCTTTATTGTTATAATGATGATGATTTATTACTACTTGTCTAGTATAAAAATTACTCTAGATTTCCACTCTAAAAATCCGCTGGTTAGTGGGGCAAGTAAAACCATTTTATCGTTATTTGTCGTTGCGACACAATTTCTAGGATGGAGAATAGTAAAATAGTAAGTACAATAATGGCTAAAGTGAAGGCTAAGTAACCGCGCTCATAGAGATCGAATAATAGGTAATTGTAATCAATTACGAAAGTGGCTCAAGAGCTGGTTTCACACAAGTTCTCTATGAAGGGGGATGAGGCAGTAGCGAGGAGGCCGGTACCAAAGGTAGCAATTAATAGTGTAAGTGTCATATTTATTGGGAGAGGAATAAGATCTGCTGAGTATGCGGTACTGTATACGAACACCACTAACATTCCACCTAGATAAATGAGTATTAAGATTATTGCAGGAAAAATAAGATTTATCTGAAATATAGCAACGGAGAGTAAAAGGGCAAGCAATGCTATTGCGAGGGCACTGAAGTAGGGGGATTTAGCGCGGATAACTATTATTGCTGCTAGTAAAATAGTAAAGTTAAAAAGTACTTGAATCATGCGGTATTATTAGAGAGTTGAACTCTAATCGGTTATGGTAGCAACATAACTTAAGCCTTGTAACACCGATCAATCGAGTATTATGCACTCACCTTTAAGACCACAACTTAATGTTCTTATAAACTAGATTAATATTAAATTATTCATTGTGCTGTGGGGATTAAGTAAAGTGCTGGGGTCAGATGAAGAAGAACTAAGGTATATTCTCGGCCGGTCAATGTTTTCAAATTATAAAATGTTTTTATAGAATACCCTCATTGTGTGGCGCCGAACATGTATAGGGAATACCCTGCTGCAAGGACAGTGGTGATGACTATAAGGCCGAGCGAGAGTATGCTTCATGTGAAGGTTGCTACTATTGCTAAGAGTTCTCCAAAAAGGTTAATTGAGGGGGGGAGTGCTAAGTTTATTAATCTGCTTAAAAGTCAGGCAGCGGTTAGTAAGGGGAATATTATTAAAGCACCTCGTGAGCCAATTAGTCTTCGTGTGTGGCTGCGTTCATACCAGCAGTTGGCCAGGCAGAATAAGGCGGATGAAACAATTCCGTGTGCTAATATTAGGATTAGTGCGCCTACATACCCCCATGTAGAGCCACTAAGGATTCCGGCGGCCACTAGTGCTATATGGCCCACGGAGGAGTATGCAATTAATGATTTTAGGTCCGTTTGTCGTAGACAGATAATACCAACCCCAATTATACCTCAAAGGCCTAGGCCTAAAATAAGTTCTCTGGACAGAGTATTAATTGGGTCCCAAAGATAACTGATGCGTATTATACCATAGCCTCCTAGTTTTAGGAGAACACCAGCTAGGACTATAGACCCAGCAATCGGTGCCTCTACGTGTGCTTTTGGAAGCCATAAGTGACCCCCATAGAGAGGAAGTTTGACGAGGAAGGCTAGGATACAGCCAAGTCACCAAAAATTAGTAATGTAATCTGTATTAAGGGGGCCGTAATAAAATGTGTCTAAACAAAGGGTGTTGTTGAAATGGTACTGACCAATGATACAGAAAAGTAGGGGGAGAGAGCCAACCAGGGTGTAAAACATAAAGTATGTTCCTGCTTGGTAACGTTCTTTTTGTGCACCTCAGCGGGTAATAAGCATTAATGTTGGGAGAAGGGTGATTTCGAATGCGATGTAGAAGAGAATTAGGTCTCTACTAAGGAAAGCTAGAATTAGAGCTCCTGTTAATACTGTTTGGCAAAAAATGAATGTGCGTTGGTAAATCATGGACTCGATTTTTACATGCTGTTGTCTAGCTATAAGTATTAAAGGTAGCAATCAGGCTCTAAGGCTTGCCAGGCCAACTGCCATAAAGTTAGCGCTTAAGGCATTGTTAACTAGGGGTGCGGAAAAATCTATAATTGTAAGGGAAATAACTGGAAAAATCAAAATTAATGAACTGAGCTGGCTAATTCGTCAAAGAATTCTATTTTTAGAAACTAGTACTATAAATGCTAGGCCTACATAAGCTAGGATAACATTATACATTATGATAAGTTAAAAGAGGCTAACAGGTCATTTCCGTGTCTTCGGGAAATTAAAACTAAAAGTGCTAATCCTGAGCTGGCTTCACATGCACTAAAGGTAAGAAGAACAAGGGCGATCATTACTGGATAGTCTGGTATAAGTAAGGCTGTGTAGCCGAGGCCGAAGTATAACGCTAGTATTATTATCTCTAAACACAATAAAGTGGAGAGTAAATGGGTTTGTGCGAGACTCAGGCCTAGTAGGGCAATGGAAAAAATTAGAGCAGTAATTAACATAAAACAGAATCAGTAAGATATCTTGTGGGCCGAAACCAAATATTTTTGTTTAAACTATCTGTTTAAAGATTTTCATCTAAATACAATGTTACGAGAATAGCAAATACGTAACCCTGAATTAAAGCTACTGCTATTTCTAGGAGTGTGAGTAAAATTAGTAAAATTAAAATTACGCCCCCCAAAAGGTTGGAAATTGCTGATAAGCTAAGGGCAGCTGAGGAAATAAGATGTATTAGGAGATGCCCGGCCGTTAAGTTTGCTGTAAGTCGAAGTCCTAAGGCTAAGGGACGCATGAAAATTCTTAGTGTTTCGACGAGAACTAATATTGGAATTAAAGGTGCAGGGGCTCCTTCAGGGCAGAGGTGGGCTAAGGCAATAGTTGGGTGGTTACGAAACCCATAAATAACCGTACCAAGCCATAAGGGAATAGCTAATCCTAGGTTTATGGACAGTTGGGTTGTAGGGGTAAAGGTATAGGGGAATAGGCCGATTAAATTTAGGGTTATTAGTATTAATATTAGACTTGCAAATAAAACAACTCATTGGCTTCCGCGTCAAGTACTTATAGGTTGTCATACTTGATTTGCGAGGGTTTGGAATACTCAGTTCAGGAGGGAGGCATTGCGTGTGCCTGATCAACTAGCGTGGTTAGAAATAAAAATCTTTCAAGGAATTAAAAGAGCTAGAGCGGCTAAAGGCAAATTCATAAATCAAGGCGAGTCAAATTGGCTAAATAGACTAGTTATCATGGTATTGTAAATTCACTTGTTTTAGTTGTCGAAACGTGTGCAGGTTGATAATCTTGGTTTATAATAGGACTGTAAGTCTCGGAGAATTTTCGTACGCTAAAAAACAGAAAAACACTTCAAGCGAGAATAAAAAAGAAAATTCATGGAATTGGATTCAATTGTGGCACACATTAAAGAGTTACCTCATCATTAACTTAAAAGGTTAATGCTTTGTATTTAAGCTATTTAATGATTCTTCATCTAATATTGTGTCACATCAAGTTTCAAATACTTCTACGGGAACTGCTTCAATAACAATCGGTATAAAGCTATGATTTGCCCCGCAAATTTCAGAACATTGACCATAGAATGTACCTACGCGGCTACATTGTATGGCTAGCTGGTTGAGTCGGCCTGGGACAGCGTCTATTTTTAAACCTAATGCAGGAATTGTCCAAGAGTGGAGGACGTCGGCGGCGGTTACTAACATGCGGATTGAGGTATCAACAGGTAAAACTACTCGGTTGTCTACTTCTAGAAGGCGAGCGGCACCGTCAGAGATATCGGCTGTGGGTAATATATAAGAATCAAATTCGATATCATAGTAATCTGTGTACTCGTAACTTCAATATCATTGATGTCCTACGGTTTTAATAGTTAATTGTGGTGTGTCTAATTCGTCTGTGAGGTAAAGTAATTTTAAAGATGGTAGTGCTACTACCACTAAAATGATAGCGGGAACAATGGTTCATACTGTCTCAATTACATGCCCATCTGTTAAGAAGCGATAAAGGTATGTTGAAGTTATAAGGACTGTTATACTGTAGGAAATTAAGCAAGTAATTAAAATAAGAACTAATATAACGTGATCATGAAAGTAAATTATTTCCTCTATTACGGGGGATGCTGCGTCTGTAAGACCTAATTGTGCAGGCGTTGCCATCGAAATATCTTATGAATTTATAAGGTCTACAGTCTGACAAGCTGTAAGTTTGATTTAACCTAATATTTCTTATGCTTACATTAGGAAATATGGCAGAGAATATGCAATCGGCTTGAAACCGATAGACAAAGGTTTAAATTACCTTTTGTTTCCAAAGGATTAATAGCTATTCCGATCATTCAAGGCCCCCTTTCAACCATTCGTACATTAGACCAAATGTTAAGATAATAATTAGAAGGGTAATTATCCAGAAATTAAAGGTTACGGAGGGGCTATATGCAAGTCTTAAGGGGTAGGGCAGGATTAATGCAATTTCCAAGTCAAAGAGGAGGAATAAAATTGCGACTAAGAAAAATCGTAAGGAGAAAGGAAGGCGCGCATTTCCTAATGGGTCGAAGCCGCACTCATATGCTGATAGTTTCTCATTGTCAGGGTATGAGTTAGGGATATTGAGCCCAACTAAGAGGAGTAAAAGAACTAAAAGTGAGGCAATACCTACTGCTTGTGTAAGAGTTAGCATGACTAACTAGTAATTAGGATCCTCATCAGTAAATACATACGTAGAGGAAAAGTCATACTACGTCTACAAAATGTCAATATCAGGCTGCTGCTTCAAAACCAAAATGGTGGGAAGACGTGTAGTGATAAGAGATTTGACGAATTAGGCAAACAAGTAAAAAAGTAGAGCCGATAATAACATGAAGCCCATGAAATCCAGTAGCCACAAAAAAAGTTGAGCCATAAATTCCATCTGCGATGGTGAAGGGGGCTTCATAATATTCTCATGCTTGTAGGGCCGTAAAGTAGAGGCCTAAGATCACTGTGAATGCCAATGCCTGAATTGCTTCTGTACGGTTTCCATCTAATAAAGCATGGTGGGCTCATGTTACTGTAACTCCTGAGCTTAGGAGAACAGCAGTGTTTAAAAGTGGTACAGCAAAAGCGTTTAAGGGGTGAATGCCAGTTGGGGGCCACGTGACCCCTAATTCTACTGTTGGAGCTAGGCTACTGTGAAAGAAGGCTCAAAAGAATGCCAAAAAGAAAAATACTTCTGATACGATAAATAAGACTATGCCCCGTCGGAGCCCAGCGATGACATAAGACGTATGGCAACCTTGAAAGGTTGCCTCCCGGACAACGTCTCGTCATCATTGGATTATTGTTATAATTACTAGAATTAAACCCAATGTTAATAAAAGGGTGGAGTTGTAGTGAAATCACATTACTAAGCCAACAGTTAAAGTGAATGCTGCAGAACCGCCCACAAGAGGTCAAGGGCTAGGTTCAACTAAGTGTCATGGGTGGGTTTGGTATCCTGTCATTAAAGTTTATTATTAATTATTTGTGCAAGAAGAACAATTAATATTAGATCTTTTTGGAGATAAAAGGGAGTTCCTCGTGTGTGTGGAATAGTGGGGGACAACCCATTAGTCATTCAGCAGCGTGAGTTGTATGGCTTGCTGGGATAACTTTTCGTTGCGCGGAGAAAGCTTCTCAAATAATAAATAGGAAGAAAATCACTGAGCCAAGAGAAATAATTGAGCCAAGGGAGGACACTACATTTCAAATAGTGTAGGCATCTGGATAATCAGAATATCGCCGTGGTATTCCCGCTAGGCCCAAAAAATGTTGTGGGAAGAAAGTTAAATTGACTCCTACAAATATTACAAAGAAGTGAATTTTTGTTAATGACTCTTTTAATGTAAATCCTGTAAATAGGGGAAATCAGTATGTTAATCCCCCTAAAATTGAAAATACTGCCCCCATAGACAGAACGTAATGGAAGTGGGCTACTACGTAATAAGTATCATGAAGAACAATGTCTAAAGAAGAATTGGCTAAAACGATTCCTGTTAATCCACCTACAGTAAATAGGAAAATGAATCCTAATGCTCATAAAAGAGGCGTTTCTCATTTAATCTGCTTAGATCCTGCTAGTGTAGCCAATCAGCTAAAAACTTTAATTCCTGTGGGGACGGCAATAACTATAGTTGCAGCAGTGAAATAACTTCGTGTATCGACATCCATTCCTACGGTAAATATGTGATGTGCTCATACTCAGAATCCAAGCAACCCGATAGTAAATATAGCTCAAGTTATTCCTAGATAGCCGAAAGAACGTAATTTGCCTGCATAGTGAATAATAATATGTGAAATTATACCAAAACCTGGAAGAATTAAAATGTAGACTTCAGGGTGCCCGAAGAACCAGAATAAGTGTTCATATAAGATAGGATCTCCCCCTCCTGACGGGTCGAAAAAGGTAGTATTGATGTTTCGATCTGTAAGGAGTATGGTAATGGCTCCGGCAAGAACTGGTAGTGAGAGAAGTAGTAAATAAGCAGTTACTCAAATAGATCATACGAATAGGGGTACACGATTTCATTCAACGCTTGCACGTATATTATGAATCGTCGTGATGAAATTAATAGCACCTAGAATTGACGAGACCCCCGCTAAATGGAGAGAAAAAATAGCTAAATCGACAGATGCTCCAGCGTGGGCAATGTTGCCGGCTAAAGGGGGGTATACTGTTCAGCCTGTCCCAACTCCGGCTTCGACAGCAGATGAAGCGAGAAGTAAAGAGAAAGAGGGTGGAAGTATTCAAAAGCTTATATTATTCATTCGTGGAAATGCTATATCAGGTGCACCAATCATTATTGGCACTAATCAGTTACCAAAGCCTCCAATTATTACAGGTATAACTATAAAGAAAATTATTACGAAAGCATGGGCAGTAACAATTACATTATATAAGTGATCATCTCCTAATAGTGATCCTGGCTGGGATAGTTCTGCACGAATAAGAAGGCTCATTGCTGTGCCAACTATTGCTGCTCAAGCACCAAAAATAAAATAAAGTGTTCCGATATCCTTGTGGTTGGTAGAAAATAACCATCGAGTTATGTACAC